TAGCGATTGGACAGAAACGTTCAACTGTGGCACAATTAGTTCAAATTCTTTCAGAAGCGAATGCTTTGGAATATTCCATTCTTGTAGCAGCCACCGCTTCGGATCCTGCTCCTCTGCAATTTCTGGCCCCATATTCTGGCTGTGCCATGGGAGAATATTTCCGTGATAATGGAATGCACGCATTAATAATCTATGATGATCTTAGTAAACAGGCCGTCGCTTATCGACAAATGTCTCTTCTATTACGAAGACCACCTGGTCGTGAAGCTTATCCAGGAGATGTTTTTTATTTGCATTCACGTCTCTTAGAAAGAGCAGCTAAACGATCGGACCAGACAGGTGCAGGGAGCTTGACCGCCTTACCAGTCATTGAAACACAAGCTGGAGACGTATCGGCTTATATTCCTACAAATGTAATTTCCATTACTGATGGACAAATCTGTTTAGAAACAGAACTCTTTTATCGCGGAATTAGACCTGCTATTAACGTCGGCTTATCTGTCAGTCGCGTCGGGTCTGCTGCTCAGTTAAAAGCTATGAAAAAAGTATGCGGAAGTTTAAAACTAGAATTGGCACAATATCGAGAAGTCGCTGCCTTTGCTCAATTTGGATCAGACCTTGATCCTGCAACTCAAGCATTACTCAATAGAGGAGCAAGGCTCACAGAAGTACTAAAACAACCACAATATACACCACTACCAATTGAAAAAGAAATTCTAGTCATTTATGCTGCTGTCAATGGATTCTGTGATCGAATGCCACTAGACAGAATTAGTCAATATGAAAGAATCATTACAAATAGTATCAAACCAGAATTACTAGAAGAACTCAAAAGTGGGTTAACTGACGAAAAAAAAAGAGAACTAGATACCTTTCTACAAGAAAGTGCGTTGACTTTAATATAATATAATATGATGATGATAAAACGCTATTCTCTTTCTTTTCTTTTTTCTCTCCTGGGTAGTTTCCTAGGCTCTTGCCTTGGACGTTTTCTAGGATCAGAAGGAACCGCTATAATGAGCACTCAAAAGTGGATGCTGTTTTTCTTTGTTCTTTTAGTCGGTCTCTCTTTAATTTATCGAATTCTGCTTTCAAAAAAAAGAAAAGAAAGGGAAGTAGAATTCTTTTTTTCTTCATTTTGCTTTTTCTGACTAGTTTATGTTCCCTCTTTCGCTTCTTCATCTTGGACTGGATTGTCGCCGGTCTGACAACAGCCGTATCCACTTTTATACTTTTATCTGGAATGTATCTTCTGAAAGTGGGGAGGAATCTAGGCAATTGAGCCTTCCTGCTCTCGAATCAGAATCCACTTCTGAGTCCATTCATACCTTTAGAGCAGGTGCGGAAAACGAAGCTACCATCTATCATCGTATTCGCCTTCTCGAGGGCCAACAGTACTTCAACGTACCTCCTCAGCTTCACCCCGGTGATTACGAACGGCTTGTGCGCGAGCATTTTGATCAAGCGGTCAACGTTGACCATTTTTTTCAAATATGGAACAGAGATCGAATTGAGGGTCTTGGAAAATAAGGGCCTATTAGAAACTTTTCAATCTAATGATTCAGGAACCGAATATCGCGAGAATAATGGAAGTCTCGCCATATGAAAATATAAGGCAGGAAGCCGACGCCTTCATTCAAGCGAAGGTTGCCTCCGTAGATAATCCCGGAGATGCTGTTCAGCGCAAGCACATAGAGAGGAAGCTGAATTCCTTTCTGCAAGAGTTAACTCAACACCAACGCCAATCCTCCATTTATAGGAAATTCTATAAGCATTTCACTAATGAAGACCTACGTCGCTTGTGTGGCCTGCCTTTACCGTGAAATAAACGGCGCTGGTCCTTTTTTAATGGCCAATGCCTGGGGTTTGGAAGCTTCTAGGCGAGGCGAGGGGAGAGCGGGCGAGTGGGTCCTTTCTACCAGATTACTTTACTAGCTGGAATTCATTCAAAAAGAGTACAGGAACTGGTTTAACAAAAGGGGTCTTCGAACTACAGTGATCTGATACCTGGCTCTCTTGGTATGAAGAGTAGGTTATGTAGGCAATAACTTTCCTAGGTTGTTTCGATCGCAAATGGCCAAATAAAGGTATTCCTGTAGCATTTGGGGTTATGGATGCTGACTTTATAGCGGGTAGTGTGAGATCCGTAGTCGGGTAGAAAATCACCCGTTTGATTGAGTACGCTAACAATCCATTTTGACCTCTTATTCTAGCTTCCGGGGGGGCACGCATGCAAGAAGGAAGTTTGAGCTTGATACAAATGGCAAAATCCTTCGCTGCCGCAATTGACCGCGTCTCTCTGCCTGTCTTCCTTTCTCAGGACCACACTTCATCACCAACCTCAAACTCCTGCGCTCTCCAGCGTGGCTTTACATTTCTATCCTTGCTTTGCTTCCCCTCACGCACCTCTGCGTGCAGTCGACCCTAGCAAAGTCATTGATATCCAAGCAGTTTTCCTCTTATCTTATTACGGGCGGAGCCAACTCTTTCATTCCTCTGGTCTTCCACAAACGGCGATCTCTCAGTGCTTCTATTCACCGAGTTTGGATAAGCAAACTCAGCTGTTGTCACCTCCCAGCGTCTCGGCTTGCCGTTTACCAGGCTCCTCAACAAATCACCAACCATCTCGATCTAACCATCCCTTTGTGGGTGGCGCTACTGAAGCGCAAGCCGGTTCCCTCCTCCATAACGTCCTCCAGAAATGACTCATGAATTTATTGTCTCGATCGGACGTTATGCTAACCGGAACTCCGTGGTTTCTCACTACTTCCTTTCAGAAAGAATAATACGAAAAACGGGAGCCCTGGTTCTAAGAGAATCTATCAACCACCACAAAGACCCAATAGACGCTGCTTTTATGCAGAAAAAAACATGAATACGAAAATTAATAACATTACGTAATTTATAGGGCTGTTCGCCTTAGAAGAAGCCCGGCTCCCGTTCTTTCTATACTAATAAAATAGTCAGGCGATAAGACTAAGACGACGCGGAACATAATTAGGCCCTTAGCCCCGGTCCATGGGGAAGGTCTAAAGGCTAACATCTCATGCGCGGCCAAGTCTACTACCTTAGAGCCATAGAAGCCTTTGCTTAACCATGGCTACCGACGAGGGCTTTCGGCGACCAGCTCCTCTATATCTATAAAAGGCTATGCTATAAAGCTTCCAAGGGCTCAACTATACTCAGCTATAGATCTTTAGTTATAAGGGCTCACCATGCTATCTCAGTCTAAGGAATTTTTGGAAAAACGTATTAAATGGTAAGGTAAACAATGGTTGGTTATCTTATGCTATAAGATAGCGCTACCTTGATCTAATGCTATTCCTTACTAAAGGCGAACGCTCATGCTACCATGGTAGTAAGGAAAGTACTATAGATCTTCGCCCACCATCACCATGAATTATGGGACGCTGGTCTGCCGAGCATGATCAGCCACACTGAGACTAAGACCGAAATCGAATTCGAATCGAAGACCACAATCACTCCTCTTTTTCTGCTTCTGCTAGGATTTTGTCCTGATAGCGCCGTGCTTGTTCAAGAAAGAGTTCCTTTGACGGAGAGAAAGACTCCGGGGCTAGATAGTCACTGGCCTATCGCCTTGAGCCTGAAGACTATCAATTCCTTTTTTAAGTAAAGAAAGACGGAGCACTCGCGGCACACAGACCATATCCTATCCAGTGAGTAGGCGGGGACATGATGAAGTCTTCAGGTCATGAGCCTGATGATTTTCCTCTACCCCGCTTTGAACATTCTCCTTTATATAGAGAGAGACACTGAACCCCAACCCATTAAAAAAAGTGCCACATCAATTCGATTTCACAGCACCCAGCTTAAAGACATCTCGATATCGGATTTCCAATGGTCCTTTGAACGGTCAGCAAAGTACGCCATAACTTAACTATAGGGTCCATGTTCATGATTTGAGAGAGTATGGACATCTGTCAAAGATGCCAGGGAGGGGAGGGTGAAAAAAGGCACTAGTAAGGTCGGTATATAAAGCGTCTTTCCTCTTCGTTGACTTGGACAACTGCTTTTCAAGAGGGTGGCATGGAAGAGGTTTAAAAGAAAGACCCGGAATCGGAATCTAAGCCGAAGTGAACCTTTCCTTCAAAGCCTTGAGACTGTGCCCTGGATGCTTAGAGAAGAGGCGAAGGAAAGAACCCGTCGTCTTCGGAAGTAAGGAGATGGTGGACTGCTTATGAATCAAGAGTAGCAGGCTAACTCTAAGGCCTTTCCCTAGGGTGGAAGTCAACAACAGAAACTATCTTCATTGGATCTAGTTAGCCGGTTCCAACTTTTGCCTTTAGTTCGATCTCTGCCACCGGTGTAAGCCTATCCACTCTTACTGTGAGAGTTTCCGGTGTGCTAGAGCAGAGAATGCGCTGTGAGGAAGAAAAGGCCTCTTTGGCAACTATGGAATACGGTATTCACGAATCAACTGCTATTTATTGAAGGCCGGGACGAAGCCAATCACACATTTCTACTTTCGACCAGGTAAAGATATCCACATCTGAGGAAGAGCAGGGATAATCGTAGACTAAGAAGAGAGGACGCAAACACATTCATTGAATTGGACAACTTTGTTAGCAAGAAGCGGTTAGCCGTACTCAGTTCCAGGCACGCTTTCCTGATTCGTGGGGATGAGAATGTCAAACCTTTTCTTGCAAACACCTCTTCTTCTATCCCTTAAGCCGTACGAAGGAGCTCCGGGAATGTGAGCAAACCTGGCTAGAAGTCTCTTTCCAGCAATCTCTAGATATTCTCCTACTTCTCTTGAAGCAGCTTTCGTAGCAGTATTCCCAGTGTCAATAAGAGTCCCACTCTCACCGGCCTTCGTCGTGGTGGTGTATTCAAAGAGCTCTCCCAAGTAGGATATACCTATAGAGCTATCTAAAGATTGCTGCTGCCCAGATAAGAGATAAGTAAGAAAATCGTTCTATTGCTTTCGGTCCCTTGAATGGAGTCACTCTACCTTTGAGCGAATTGCTATTGAGTATTTAGTTTCCTTTCCGGGCAGCTAGGGGCATGCGAGCTCCCTTTTTGGGGGTTTGACCGGTAAGCCTTTTAGGAGTTCTCTTTACCTGGGAGAGATTTCTTTTCTTGGCCTTTGTAAAGTGATTACTAAGACTAAGGTATTTTGAATATCTTATTAAAGCGGGAAGCATTGAACTGTTAAAATGCCATCTAAGCCAGTTACATTGGTAAGCCCTACGGAGGGCTTATTCCTTGAGATTCCTTCTGGCTTTTGAAGAGAGGAGTCTAATTAGGACTCCTTTAATATACCTTTAATATAATAGGCTTAGATACTTTTCTATATAAATATAAGCCATGGAGGAAATGGGCTTTGCTTTCACTAGAACAGAGGTTCTCGAAAGAGACCCTATGCTATGGGAGAGCTCCTTCTTCATAGTGATGATCATGAGATGGATAGGAATATTTCACCTAGAGGAACCGCTAAGGATTGGGATCCAGGTCTCTTGTCTATTCAGTTAGTCAGAAAGCTAGATCAAGAAAGGGTAGAAAAAGAAGAGGAAAGGAAGGTTTGGATTATTCTTGACTTATTAGTAATGGTGACTCATTAACAGGGATTTGGCTTGCTCGTAAACTATTTTTTCTCTTTCGTTTAGGAATTTTTTCGTATTCTAATTTTTTTTTTAATTTATATATTCGTATTCGATTTCGACATCGAATTAGACTCATCCAACGCGGAATGAATCGACTCAAGGACAAGGAGAAAGAATGGTGTCTTTGGTCTTCTACGGAAGAGAAGTAGGTTACTCTATGTGAATTCACGATGTCGGACTGTATAAACTGGCTAAAAAGTCAAGCCCGATTGCCTGCTTTCCTATTCTATACATACTCAAAGACAGTGACCGTAGGAAAGCTTTTTGCCCCTTCCTTTGATTGTGTTCCTGACCAGAGCAGACAAAGAAGTGAGGTGACCAGCTGACCTGCTTGTATGCCTGTTTCGGGTTGCTGTTCAAAGGGTAAAAGAGGTGACAGATAAGACAGATGCCAAATGTCTTAGAGAAGGAGCTGCACATGAAGGGGAAGAAACCCTCTGACTTTACTGTGATCGTATCCGCTCCTAGTCTTTGAGCCGTTTAAGCTCTTTCTTTTGGTGAATAGACGGTCCTTGACAGTGAATCAGATGCATCGTATAATAAGAGAGAGGCTGCACATAAAAAGAAAAGGGGAGTGAGTGGGCTAATGGCCCTAGCACACTTAGATAAGGCGAGGTTCTTAACGTAGCAGCCCTTTCTGCTGAGTGAATATCCCTTGCTTCTTAGCGCTCCGTGGGGGGCTTCTATCGAACGTTTTAATTTACTGAAGTAAGGCCCGCCCTTTACCTTTAGGTCAGAATGCCGCTATCATGTGCGGATAAGCCTTCCGATTAGCTGACTGAGACCATCTCCGGCTTCTAGCTGGTAGAACTAGATAGCTGTTAGAACGTCAGGGGCGTAGCGGCAAGCTATGGCAGTTTATTAAAGTCTGTAGCTCCTCAACGAAGGTAGGTCGGCTAAGCCACTAAGGAAGAGTTTTGAATCAATATCTGCTATCTGCCCACTGCCCATAAGCATGTCTGAATAAGCCTGCTGATTAGCTTAGCCCACCCCGACCGACTCTTTAGGAAGGTGTTATCTATTCCAAAACCAAGCTATCTATACCTGTAAGCCCACGGTTTCATTCCAATGCTTTGATTAGTTACGAAGACGTGAACCTTTACCTTTGTAAGTACAAAATCCTTAATCTTTAATCAGTTTTGGTAGTGAACGCACTACTCAAGCGGAGTAGCCAACATGCGCACATCATCCCCATAGGAGAAAGAGTCTCAAATAAAGGAACCCGATAGGCTTGAATGGGATGGCTTTTCTGGATGCCCCAGAAATGAGGCCTCCTCAGGGCAGAAAGGCTCTCAAAAGCAGGCGCGTACTAAGCCATTCCACTTCCCTCGTCCCTCGGACCATGAGCAGTGGTAAAGGCGCTTTAATCCTGGCTCATAGCCTTCCTCAGACCTTATTGACACGGGACGAGTCGCTATGATTCACTACGAAAATAGAAGCAGATGCACTAATCAATTCGAGCTAATTTACTCATCCCACCTCGAACTCTCATTTAGCGCATCGACTTTAGCACTACTTATATTATTCTAATCCAATTACAGAAAAGAAATCTACACCAGCGTATCCAGCATCAAAGGACAATAGCTCGTGTTGATAGGACTATCTTCAAGTGTTTGACCAAGGGTTGGAGTATCCAAGGTGAGCTGAAGGCGAACTGTTAGAGTAGATAAGCAGGTCTACCTCAGAGAAGATCATGGAATCATAACAGCACAGAAAGAGACGCTCCGAACTACTTCCGCTTGAGGTTGGTCGTATCACTATCGGTATTACAGAATAAAGAAGAGGAGCAATTCGCCCTTACTCAACCGATAAAAAGAATCTGTCTTCAGCGATTCTTTCTTTAAAGCGAAAGTGAAAGCGCAGATCGAGGCTTGTCGAAGATAAGGGACTCGACTTCCCCTGCCTTATTAAGGACTTCCCAACTTACCTAGCGGAAGAAAAAGAAAGGGGCAAGGACCTATAAAAATATCTAGGTCACTTCCACCAACAACTAAAGCTATTTCTTACTGGTGTGGATTCTCCACATAGAAACGATGGGATCTCTACAACTTGTTCCACAAACTCCAACTACTAGAAAGACTGAAACTGACTCCAATCAGTCAACTACCATCCATGAGCGGATACCATCGAGTAATGGCCTTTGTACATTAAAATATAATGATTCTTCTCTTTCTTTCATTCAAGTAAGATAGCGGGTCGAGAAAGACTAACAGCTAGCTCTCTGGATGGAGACGGGTAACTATCAATGAAAGGTGAGATCCGAATACGTGCCTTCACCTCATCGAAGGTTTAGAATCCTTGGGCAATAGCAGCAGTACAGGAAGCATCCAATTGACACAGATGTGGCACTTCCTTCCTTTCCGATCGGGAGGCACGTATCGAAGGGAAAGAGGTTGGAAAAGCTCTTACATTCATTCGAGAATAGCACTACTAGAGGGGAAGAGAGAGCACCAGATCTATTTCGGACAACTAATTCGGAACCTGTTATTAGTCCATGTGAGGAAGAAAAACGGTGCAAACTAAGGCTGTAAGGCGGAGCAAAAGATCTGAGACCCGCTCCTTTCTCCTCCAAAGCCATCTCTTCTCTCTAAATGACGGACTTCATCTCTTCTATTTATTTATAAAAAAGCACCCATCATCCCTTTTTCTCTTTTAACTAACTAAAAGAAAAACCATGCCTCTTCTAGGCAGCGTGTGGAATGGCCGGACCCTCTTGGATATATAACAAAGCAAAGGCTCTCCGTCTATGAAGTCTAAGAACTGCTGGTCCATCGTATATGGGCAATGTATGGACGGCGGTTCCGGGAAAGAAAGAAGCCCGCCCGAACCCAACTCTGTATACTTAGCCGGAAGCAGGGCATTCCACCGATTCGACTTAGAGAGAATAGAAAAAGAGCTTCTTTCCAGGATTCTTTCTTTAAATTAAAGGACTACAACTATTATCTGATAGTGAATAAATACATTACTCTGAGCCCCAAACCGAATCGGAGGAATAACGCTAGCGAGGGCCAAAGCTCTGCTTGGTCCACCACCTGGGGATAGCTAAGGGGTTACTTGGGAACCTACCTTTTAATAGTAATCCCAAGGGCATTGCTTGGGCTAAGTCAAAGTTGCTGATCTCTTTTTCTTCTATTCTGGGAAAGAAAGCTCCCACATCCTCTGCTGTCTCGCATCCATCGGGATGAGTCTTGCGTCTGTCTTCTCTTCGTAAACAACCTGTCCTCTCAAAAGCAAGTAAGCCAACTACCTTATTTAATTTAAGGAGTGAATCACATAAGCTATAAAGAATCTTCCTAATGCTCCCATGTCCGAATCCGTACCTCTCTAGCTGCTGCAGTAGCAGGCACGTATCGAAGGAGAAGAGGAGTAAGTTCCTACCTTCTTTGAAGTCTTTCTTTGCTTGTTCAGGTAAATGGCATAAGCCAAGGAAGGGGTATTCATTTCAAGAGATAGAGTTTCAGATGTTCTTCTCCAGAGGATCGTCTCCTTGAGATGCTAAGAATCGAGGGTAAAGAGTCCTTAGCCCGACTTCTTCGTCTTGACTACTGATAGTGCCAGCACACTCCTTAGGCCGAACCGACCAATGGTCAAAGTAATTGAAATTAGACCTTTTCAGGCCGTTTTCACATCCGGATATTCTATTTTCTCTCCCGGTGACAACAAGCGCTTTCCTAAGAGGTACTTCTACTGCTACTAGGAATGCCACTTACGGAGACTGGCTCCCAAGGAGAGGGGCTTCTAGCCAAAAATCCAGGGGTTTTAAAAACTTGAAAGATTGAAATGGACGTCGCCGAGTGGAAAAGCATTGATGAACAAAAAGACGGGGAAAATGATCAACTGGCAGGATTGAACTCTCACTTAGGAGGGAAAAGCGATCTTTTTAAGGGGCTAAAATAAAAAGCCAAAAAGAAACAACAACTACAGGCGAACAAACCGGGGCATGGCAACCCCAACAACATCCTGCTGAAGCAGGTCAAGGATCCCATCTAGAGAATTACAAAAGACATGCACACCTAAATGACCCGAGCCAATCAGCACACCGATTTCCTTCGCTAAGAGGTTAAGGCAAGCATGAGTTCAACCCTTTTCTCATCGGGCCAGGATCGATAGCCGTTCGACCTGAGGGAAGTGCGGTCAGATTAAGAATCACCAATGTCTTGGTCTTTACCTTCGCTTCGAGGGACAAGCACCGCATCTAGGTAAGCGGCATCTAATTTAATTGATTCACCGGACCATCTACGAAAATGGAAGAGATGTCTGTTAAGGTCGGCTTCATGAAAGCAAGCAAGTTTAGCGAAAATAGAGATGGAAAGAGATGGATTTTGCCCAGCCGTTGTCAGATCAATTCCCATTCATTCTTTAATGGAATAGGGAAGGGGCAGAGCTGCGGCTATCAGGAATGGGCGCTAGCCTATGACTAAAAGTGCCGACTATCTATGAACTATGAATGACCAGGATCGGAATGCCAATCGACGAGATGAGCCTACGAAAGATTTCAAGTTCAGACTATGATGACTGGCATCCTCACTTACGCAACGAAATTGAGTTGATGGAGTAGCCAGTGACATTGAGTTATTCTCTTCGGTATCGCCTTCTCTCATGGTTAAAGGCGCCGCAAGGCACTCGACTAGAAGAAGTGGATGTTAGGCACGCAGGGAAGACTCTGACTATGCGCTGGCACTAGCCCTGGGCATGTCATCTTCTTTGATTGAAGGAACGGGACAGAAGAGAACCAGAACCATATCCTTCACACATTCAGTCTGATCTTATCTGCGCTATTGCCCGATCATAGCTGTACTGTATGAGATTACTTCTCCGTCTCCCCTGCCCTGTTAGAACAGTCTGGTCTGTAACAACACAACCTGAAAGGAAGCCATTCCTAATAGGAAGTTTCTAGCCGTCTTTCTTGAGGAGCGAGAAAAGTGACTAATAACCAAACAGCTCTCACTATGAAAAAGAGAAAAGTCTAGACTTTCTTCTTTCGACCCTTATCTTCTATCTAGACTGTCTGACTGTAGCCATGCCGGTTTCAGGGGAAGAATGGGAGACCTACACTTGACACTTGCTTTCGTGCCCCTTGGCTTCGCCTCTCTTCCCTCAACTGTTTGGGGTGTGAAGGCTTCTCCTCTCCTCTAGCTGCCCCCTTTCTTTTCAATGCAAGCTTTCTCCGTGCTTACCCGATCAGCTCATTCTGGTGTGACAGTTGCTGATAGCTTCTCTTCTGGCGCTATCACACTCATTATTCTATTCTAGTAGTAGATAGTCAAGTGGCCATTCGGCTCCTAGCCTCTTTGCCCCTTCGCTTGGCGGCTAAGCTCTTTGTCCCTTTCTATACCTAAGCTCTTCACCCGCTTCGTCCGTTGCTAGTCTGACCTTCCTTTGATCCGACGGGACTGCCCTTTGGTTTGGTACGCTACTCTGTTCTGTTAGAGTCTTCGCTTAGCGACGAGAATCACTAATCTCGGCCTTGCGGGATAGAATAGATAATCAAGGCCCCATTCTTTCAACTCCAGTTGCTTTCTTTCTTTGACTTCAAGCCCACCTGCCTTCAAATCCAGATCGGACAATGGCGTCAGGTAGAACAAGTCAAGTAGGTCAGGGATTTCTTAAACTTAACAATCTAGTCCCTCCCCTGATTGATAGGGGAAGCTTCTGACCTTCATCTGTCAATTAAGTGGCTGTAGCTTCTGAACCGCGTCGGTACAGTTGCTTTCGGCGCCTGTTCAATTAGCCTGTTAGGAATAAAAACCTCTTCCGTCAGTCTTTGGTTGATCAGGCCCTTTGTTAGGCCTCTCCGTCTTCTCCGGGGGAACAAGTCCATTCCGGTCCAACTAGGTGGGACGCGGTGAAGTATATCGAAAGTAGAAATGATCTCCTCTACCCGCCGAACCACGGAATCGCTATCTCTTGTCCCTTATCTTCTTATCTTATCTGATTGACTTTCCGCCCCCGTCACCTCTTTAGGGATTATGATCAACAACTGGCACACCATAAAGAATAGGCTTTTGTCTGAAAAGAAGAATAGCATTGCCTCGGTATACAACCATTCCATATTCATTGCCTCCTCGTATTAGAAAAGGTAACCAGATCTACTCACTTGGGTTCTTTGCATTTGGCTCGCTCGGAAATAGAGGCAGAATCGATTTCTGAAGCTTAGAAGGAGTACCATATCTCTTATCTTAGAAATGGCGTTCTGTCAGATAAAATATGTTATACCAAGTTTGACTTCTTTTATAACATATTTTAGAACGCTATGGATAAGAATTCTTGGTACCATTTTTTATATGAGATAGAGAACCTAAAAATCTTAAGCAGCGGGGGATGAACGCAGATAAGATTGGACTGATCGACTAGTAGGCACCATAAAGCAAGCAAAAAGGACGAGGGGTGATATAAAGAACTGAACACGTTTCCAAGATCATTGCCAATAGGATCAAGCCAGTCCTGCCCCACCGCGGATGTAAGCAGCAAACGGCATTTGTTGAGGGAAGGAGAATTGGGGACAACATTCTGCTTGCCCAGTCAGAAAGCTAGGCTCCATCTCAGGCGATGGGCGATATCTCAAGGAAGGAAGCCACTGATTAGAAATTGCACGAGTCTAGTTATAAAGGGGATTCCGCAGAAGGAGGAGTGGGTCAGATGGGGAAGGTAAAGAGAGAGTCTATTGAGCCACTTGGCACGGGATTAGTTCTGTGGCAGAATCAGTCGAAGTTCCAATGGAGTGATCGGTAAGTCCTCACTGAAGGAAGTCAGTAGCGAACCATGAGAGTCAGTCATTTTCTAGGGAATGTATTTCTCTGAAGGAAGTCAAGTATCTATCTAGTACTACGTGAGCCAGTCAACTGATTTTCTCACTCTTTCTAGGGTCCGGCAACCCTATGAAATGTGTTTTCTAAGCACTTCATGTTCTGGTGAAATATCTGAGCTTCATCCGAGACTTCCAATGCGGGTGAACCAGCCAAATTGGAATAAAGAAAATGAATAGGAATAGAAAGGTGTACTATCGATCAATGCCCGAGCCCAGCTAACATACCTAATGGGATTACAGAAATAGGCTATAAGAGATGGAAAAATGTTGTGGTAGGGTATTTCCTTGACCGAGCACTCCCTTTGAATCTTGTGAAAGAATGGGCTTATAAGACTTGGGAGCAAGCTCTTGAAGATGTCATGCTCCTTGATAATGGCTTCTATGTTTTTAAATTGAGGAGTGAAGAAAATTGCAATGCTGTCCTAGGCGTAGGACCATACCATATAGCTGGGAAGCTTTTGATTCTTAAGAAATGCCAACCAACCGGGAGAGCATCTCTCCAAAAGCAGCTTTGCTAGTATCCCAATATGGGTTAAGTTTGATAATGTTCCTCTGGTTCTGTGGACACCGGAAGGAATGGAATACCTAGGAAGCAACATTGGGAATCCTCTCTACTTGGATAGTACCACCAGTACAATGAGGGTCTCTAACTTTGCTATAATTTGCATTGAAATTCAAGCTTCTTTCGTCGACACGCTGGATGGCGGAATGATAACCCGTGGCTGTGGAACTTCGGATGGTGGCGGAGACTTTATGATCTTGGAGGCCGGATTCACCAAATTATGCGGAAATGGCAATGCTGATGGCGGTGGAGATTGTACTGTGGTTGATGGTGCATTTCTGGCCTTCATCTTCTCAAGTGGAACAATGTATTGCTTTATCTAAAAAGAAAAGGAGTCTTCGTCGAAGATGTCATCATACACGCATGCTGCCGTCTGCTTCTGGAGGTTCCTGTCTTCAACCATCGACTGTACTTGACATGTGGGTGCTTCTATCGGCCTTTGTACTTCCACTGTAGTAATGCTTTGAGCCTTTCTCACAATAAGCGGTTCCTGGACCGAAGAATTTCCATTCTCTGGTCTGTTTACATAATGCTTGGTGATCAAACTGGACGGATGAACCTGCTGATGCCTGACAATGTTGGCTGAAGTATTCTGTTGAACTGCCGGTTTCTGGTAATACAAGCGGTTGAATCGCTGGCTGAACAGGCTGCATAACAGGCTGCACGACCGGCTGTGCCTGCCCTCTGGCGTTGACTCCTTTCTGATTCGGAGTTGCTGACTGCAATGTACTGACTTGGTCCACATTTGCGGTCTTTCTGATCTGCCCTTTTTCAAAATCTCCTTCTTTGAAATTCACTCCTCATTAAGAAAAGCACTTCATCATAGCCGATAGCAATCTACGAACCCTTTAATGGCTGTCCCAGCAAGGACAGCGAGAATGACCGCAGAGAACAAGGCGGGGAAGCTCGCCTACTATTCCAACCCCCAAGAACCAGTGAAGGCGACGTCTCATGGTGGCAAAGAAAAAGAGGAAGCGCTCTTGTTGCGCGGACCCCACAATAAAGAAAGATGGAACACAAGAAGCTCAGTAGCAAGCCGTCTCATAGTCACCACTTGTCTGTCGTTTCAAGCTTCCAAAACAAGCAGAAAAACAATATACCGTTGTTCAATGCCCGGTTCAGCAGCTCGAAGTTCATCTTTGTTGTTTGCTAGAGGTACGATAGGACGGAGAGAGATCCACTGATAAGGCGGTTTTGGTACAGAATAGAAATGTCACCAAAACCATCTGTCTCGGTTCTGACCACAAGGCGAAGCCAAAAGGAGGGCATTTCTCAGCGACAGCGGAAAGAAGACCAATACCAATAAGGTGGGATCCGAAGGCTCAGTCCCTCAAAGCGTACGGGGAGGGTCGGCGTTGTCAGAAAGAGGCGAAGCCGAGAAAGCAGCGTGTACGGTACGGGTTTCGGTAGTGATCTACTTGATCTGGTAAGCTTAGGTTAGTGGAGGTTAATCTCGACAGGTTTCAAAGCTTCAAGCTTACAAAACAAGACCTAAGGAGTTTGGAGCCCTTGAGTTCTCCGCCGGTAATGGGAAGATGAGCTTCTCCATTGTAATGGTATCTGCTCGAGGAGCCTGTCCCTGCCTGCTTATCCAGACCAAACAGCAACCTTTGGTCCTTCGGGCTGAGGCTCAAGGCGGGAATCAAGGGTATGGGTTCAAGTCTACTTACTGGGAATGGGATCCCGTAAAAGGGCACATGACGAATGGGACCCCCGCCAATGGCATATGAGATGTGGATGATGGAGCTGGTTCGCGTAACTGGTACGTGTATAGAATCTTGCATCAAATAAGGAAATTCTTGTTCGCTAAGGAGTCTTGGTTTAGCAATTTTTCAATCATTAGTGGTTAAGTTGTTAAGGTTCATGTGGATTGGATTAGGAAACTTAGCTGTGACTTTCATTCAGTTAAGGGAACTTCTCCCTAATAACTTTGGGAACGGCTTTGGTCGAGTCATCTTTTGCTTCCATCGTCGGCTGAGAAAGCCTTTTGAGGGAACAGTGTTTGCTGGGAGGATCCTTCCCCGTTGTAGCCATTGCACCTTCGTATTTGGCCTCCTCTTGTTCGTTTGTAGCTTCGGTAAGGTAAGTGATTGTCTGGAGAGGCTATGGCTTGCATTCCGTTAAGGGGTATATATGTCTTCCTTCGCTCGTCCTTAACTCGGAATCCCGGATTTCATAGTCTCTTTTCTTTCGTAGGAATGCTGTATGAATCCTCGTTTGATTGTATCAAGGCTCGGCGGATATTGTCCTTTGGTAGTAGGGCCTGAGGTTCTGCTCTGCCAGTAGACCTCCTTGCAAACCATCCTTCCCGGTTAGTCTTCGTAAGAACAAAGCGTATGCTTTTGTAATCATGCTATTGGTTTGGGCAAGTTCCCTATCTTCATTGCTCAGGGTGAAACTATGCTTTAACAATATCCTCGGGTTGCAGGATTTCTTTCTTTCTGGCCGCGTAGCCCCTTTGAATACCAGGAAATCGAAGATGCAGAAAATACGCTCTTGTTCTTACAGAATGCAACTAGTTGAATAGGTTGTTTTGTTTGCGACGAATACGCTCTTTGACACATCTATTAGATAGATGCCCAGAGGAGGATGCTAGTGAGTTGTTAAGGAACTTCTTGCATTGCACATAGGGAAGGTGCGGAGCGGTTCTTTATCTTATCATTGCCCTAAGGTAAGGCTTGGAACTGAACTGCAAGTATATAAGAAAGGATATTGCTAAGAGTTAGCAGTCGAAGGGAGTTTGAACTGTGAAGGAATTACCGGTGCGCACAGAGAAGGGGGAGAGAATACAGAAAATACGCCCTTGACTATACGGAGGATAAGAAATTAGGCAGGACTGATTTCCCTTCTTATCTTATTGTTGAGACAGGAAAGCAGTCAAGCGAGTCGACGCATCTATCAGCAGTAGGAGTAGGACGTAGCGCATAAGAGGGTCTTAGGAATCGATCTAGATGCCCAGAAGAGGATGCTATCGAATGCCCTCTTTGACGGGCTGGGCTTGTGCAAGAAGCCGATTATTCTACCATCTTTTCCAATAGTGCCATTTTATTGATGCTATCGAAGAAGAACCAACAGAGGTGACTAATACAGACGAGGAGAAAAAGAAACCGAAACCTCCTTGAAAGAAGGAAAAATGCCACATCAGTAAGAGAAGTGGGCAAAAAAGCTGCTCTCCTATTTGGACCACCTTCCACCCTGTCTCCCTCTCCATACATACAGAACCGTAGTTTATGGTCTCTTGTGTTTACAGCCCATTCTTCACCTTTCCTATAGCCAGCAAATCAAGGAGATACGGCTTAAAAGCCTACGCGCGTCAGGTTGTTCGGCTTCGGCCCTTCCTACACGTGACTACACGGAATTCACTTTACTTTACGGTACGGAACTAGATATGAATTTCATCCTCTGTTGGCGAGATCAGAGGCAACGGTGGCAGCAGCTGTGGATTCTGTTGATTCTTCATCTCCTCGCTTGACGCTCTCTTCAATTGCAGATCCTGAACCTTCGGTCAAGTTGCTTTTCTATCCTGAACTTTCGGCTAAAGTGGCTTCCTCCTCTCTTCTCTTGAACTTTCGTTCAAGTGGCTTCCTGTAGGGGCCTTTGAACGGGCCTTGGTGGGGATATCTCAAATGGGGGCTTACAGCTCATAACAGCAAGACATATTTTAAGACAGTTTTTATCGCCTAGCTGGGGCCGTAGCCATTACTCGTGTGGGGCCGTCCCTTGCTCGGCTATTCGAACTCGCCTTAGGGTAGGGCATACTTATTAGATCTCTTGAGGTACTATTGGCAGAGGGGAAGCGCCACTTAGAGACTTTGAATCTGAAGGAAGGCAGTCGGGAAAGCCCTAAAGGTAAGAAGGTCTTTGTTCAAGTGACTTAGCTTAGAGAAAGAAAACCGTTAGTGAAGTGTCGGGAGATGCGTACAGTTTCGGCACTCGAAGAAAAGCTACTTCTTTGATTGTTCCGGGAAGTACTACTTGAAAGTCAAGCTCTTTGTTGCAAGCCAAGCAGAACAGAAGATAGAGGAAACTTTAGCTAGTAGACAAACTACTTTCGTTAGCAAGCGGTACTCTCATCGAGTAGGGCAAATATCATACCCAATCGAAAAAAAGGTCTTGGAATCGACTTATAGAAAACAACTGCTTTTCCGTTAGCGAGTACAGTTCAAGCGGAACTGAGACTTGAACCTGAGACTCAAGGTCAAGTGCCTACGTAACTATCCGGTCCGGTAAGTGAAAGTAAGAAGGCGTGTGGAAGGCAACTCTGTTTAGCCAGCAAGCATAGGACAGAAATCCCCCCGGGGAACTGACTATTAATGCTAATCCATTAGTTCTAGCTCGAAGTTTGCCTGTCTCGAAGTTAGCTGCTTGGCATGAGTAGCTTGGGCAGTCTTAGTGAGTAGCTTGGCTTGCTCATGCGGGGCTTTGGAAAGAAAGTAACCAGGGAATTCATATACCTCGAGAAGTTTTTTGTTTAAAAGTAGATCGGGAGTTCAAGCAGATGTTAAATTAGGGTGAGGTTTACTATTCTAGTCTACAGGCCACTTAGCTAAACGAAATCCTGAGTATCGACTGTCGTGTGAGTCTCGACCAATGTGTAGCTGCCGTTAAAAGGCTATAAGTAACGGCATTCTCAGTTAAGATAACAGGATTCAAGCTTGCTTGTGTGTACGTGCTTGTTATAAGTAGATGTAGATGTGAAGGTGCCTAAGGTAAGGAACCCCCTTAAATACGTTGTTAGAGGCGTTGGCTATTCGTAGATCTGTTATACAGGCGATTTAGCTACTTTCAACCCTGAGTAGCGGGTATTAGGTGAGGGGATGGGGATACCTGCAGAACCGTTTAATTGTGGAACAAGCTACGCACGTTACATGTCCTTTAAAGCTACCGTTAAGGAAGTATCAAAGATAGGAGAACGAGATCCGGGCACTAGCGTTTTAAAGGAAACAGGGGTACTTATTAATGTGGGAAAAAGACGTATTAAATAAGTATGGAGGCGGTAGTGAATCTACTATTATATACGTATTTTCGGACGTGGGTGCGGGATGGATGGAAATTGGATAGTATGATCGCTATTTAAATTACGTTCCGTTCCGTCAGGGTCAGAGGAGGTTCATTTGCTCCATTTCCATATAGCTGACGTTTTCATGGGAAAGGCCTCTTTCCCGGCCGGTCGACATCCAAATCGATTGATTTGCAACCATTTTGCTGATATGAGGGAGCTAGTGCTTGCCTTAAGAAAGGCCCTCCTGAACCCACCGAATTCCATCCACATATAGCTGACGGTGTGTGCCCATCCAACTCTCCCTCTAAGCGGGCATCCGGAAGTCTACTTTTTCCATTTGGCCCATATGAAAACGGGTAGGATTTGGGTCGGGGGCAAGGTTCGAGAGCTTGGGATTCGATACCAAGAGATAGAGTAGAGGGTGGCAGGTTATCCCCTGCTTGGGGTTCAGGGATAGCCGGAGATGGATGGCATTCCTTTCTATATAGACTGGATTTCCAGCGATGGTGGATTCGGAGTGGAGCCGGTCGAGGGAACAAAAGCAGGACTGAGAGTCCATTGCCTTGAATCGAGAGGAGAGGAACGAAATCAAGGGGGGTGCTTTATTGGTGTTCTGTTTGATGTCCGATGCTCGGTCCAATTTGTGAATTATGATTGATTGGTTCGATTGGCTCGAAGGTTGCCCCTATCACCCCGCCTCAATGCAGAAAGAAATTACGGGTTTCTTTTCAGCGATAGTTGAGTTCCCGATCCCTTCATTCAATCTCACTCAATGAAAAGAAGGGATAGTGCCCTTTCTCCCGACTTTGATTTCTGTCTTTATTTCGAACTTATCTGACGGACACAGTGCTGCCTGCCTTACAGTACAGCTTCCAACGAAATGCTCTATAGAAGGGCGGGTGGTGCAATAACCACTATGTTTCAAACTAAGTTCACCATCTTGATTCATACCGATATCCATATCGAAAAGACTACATCTATAGCCCTTCGCCGGGGTAGGTGCAGTCTTTCCCTCTTACGTAGCCAATCTCGATTAAAGAAAGATTACTACAAGCAACTACGAAAAAGAGAACAACCTCCGGCTTTGTCAGTTCATTCACACGTTCTTGCTATATAAAGATGTATAATAGTAGCCGTGACCTGTAAGCTCCCTGTGCCCTATGAGCTCTGATTGGATGTGAACCTCTTCTCTGTGAGCGTACCCAAGTTAAGGTCATCATTTCACTCTTGATCTGGAGTGAATTCAAAACAGGAACTTGCTTTCCACTGTTACCTTCCAGTCAACTTGTCCTACATCTGAGATAGACTTTCAGCAACCTTTCCGTCTCATTTAAGAAGTAAACAAAGAAGTCATTCTAATCTTGTTAACTGCTTCTAGCTCAACTCAGATAGATGGAGAAAGAGAAAGAACCGTAACCTTACTTACGACTTGTAGATCAACAAGAGGAGTAACATAATGAAAATAGAAAACGGAAAGCTGCTCCTTCTTATTGAAAGCATAACATTAGCTCTTGCTTGCCATATGGTTCTGGCATACTGAACTTATTATAAGAAGCACCTCACTCTCGGCTCAAATAAGACCAAGCCAATTTCAATGAAATAAAGAAAAGGCTTTTCATGTCATACGGCTCCATCAATCAGTGGGATAGCGGTGTCATCCTAGCATAGATCTTTCTGCGTAGAGATGGATTCGATCCCAGAATTAGCTCTATCCCACCTCCCATGATATGTGTTAAGCATATGGTTTAGTGGCAGTTGAATGAAACCAGAAAGAGCGGCAGTGTTATCCTCTTTGACATGAAAAGCTGCTTATCAAGCAGTTCCCACTCCGAAGGAACGCTTTCCGCTCCAGACTGAAAGCGGGATCTATTAGGTCCTGAGACAAGTTGTTTGAGTTATTATGCTCCTTTCCGGAAATCTATCACGTCGGAAGATTTACGGCGTAGTAAACAAGAAAACCCGAGGGGTCGGTTGAGCTATAGAACAATTCCGTTTATTAGCAAGCCTTTCTCCCACGAAATCAGTTAGCAGAATCTATCCCAGAAGAGAAATTGGGATAAATTTGTATTGCGGGAATCCGCATTGAACTGCGCCCGGGCTTGATTGCTGGAGGCCCTACTACTTTCGATGAACTCTCTCAACGTGCTACTGGACTTGAGGAAGTCCTAATTGAACGGCACGCATATGGTAATGTCACAGATAGAAGTCGGAGACCTCCTAAAGGTAGCAAAGAAGAAAAAAAGAAAGTCTTATTTATTATTTGAGGTACCCCCGTTCACTCCGAGGCCATTCAACGGCCATTCCACGAGGTAAGCCCGCTAACCCCGAAAATCATAACGTTTTCTTACGACTCCGCTCGTGAGAGCAGATTATTCATCTTATTCCTCCTGAGACTGAGAAAAGAGTTCAACACGAAAGAGGTTACGAGGAAGACTTTCCCCACTTAGATCCGCGAACACCTTAGCTCCTGAGTCAGAGAAACCAACTCTCGCATATTCCGTTTTCAAAAGCAAAAATTCCTAAAACGGAGATAGGCATAGCAGAACGAGGAAATCTTACTTACTTACTTATTCGTTTAGGGTAGTGGTAAAGCGGCAGGACACGACGGTCCTGGAGTCGATGACAAGCCCATCCCCAAATGTCGATGCGAGGAGAAAGAATCATTTTTCTATAGAAGGATTAGGTTTAAGGGTCCTGCTCTAATCCATTTTTTCGAGCCGGCCGAAGGCTATGAAGCAGCCAGCTCTGCTGAGTCAGGTTCCCCCCGGTTCATCTGGATTTGACTATTCATCTAAAAATGTATCTACGTCAGGGTCTGAAAGCCCAGTTGTTACACTATTGCCCCTGGAAACAGACAGCAAGATGGGAGCGGAACTCCTCCTTCTTTGTTAGGCCGATCTACTAAGAAAAGAGAGGTAAGAGGTGGGGTCCATCGTATCCCATAAGGTAAATAAATACCCGTTCTTCTTGGTAGAAAGGGCTAGCCGTCATGAACATTTACCTCTCCCTTTCTCTTGGCATCGGTATCCATTCTTTCTCGTAATTGTGATCTGTTATTATAGTTGAAATCTCTTCTCTTCTCCTTTCGTTCTCTTCGTATTTTGGTAACTCTCTAGGAGTCATGTTTAACCTTGAATGCTATTAATAAATTCTACAGCAATAGTCCCTCGGACTCGGAAAGTAATAACGAAAATGGCTAACCCAATAGCAGATTCCGCTCAATCTTTTACACCGATGTATCGTACTCTCTCGAGTAGGTCATCATAAGAAAGCAAAATCTTTCCGGTTCAAGTACGTTGAGTGAAGAATTGGCTTTAGGAAGAAGAGAGCGATGGGGAATCATCTCTGTTCTGCTGCCTCTGCCGCTTCTTTTCTTGTCTTCCTATGCAACGCTTTCTCGTTTCTACTAAGATAGAGAAGGGTCAGGTTTGTTTGGCATCTATGCCCCCTGCCCTACACCAAACGGGAGCCTTTCCGCTCGTACTGCTCACACTTATGGAACTTGTGGATAAGCGTAGCAGAAAAGAATAAGAAGACCTAGTTCTCCCGAGCTTATAACACAATTATCTGATCTTCTTAAAGTGAAGAAAAAGGGATGAGAAATGGTAGTAAGAAAAAGATTTTTAGGTCTAAAAATCAAGCATCAAGGAGTTATGTGCGCGCTGCGCCCCTTTCGTTGGAGCGCTTTGCTTGACCTTATCGTTGTTCTCTAGAAAGAGTTGCTTTTAAGAGATATATCCCCCCGCTTTCCTCACATACCATGGCAAAGCCAAACTCAAACTTTCATTGGATTGAGAAAGGCAGTAGTAGTAGTAAAAGCTCCTACTGAGCAAAAGCGAATCTCCCCCTTCTACTGTTTCATAGACAGAGTCAGAGTCCTCAAGAAAGATTTTGGAACGTATTTAAAGGGGCATTGTGGGCGGAGATGGAAAACACTAATTTTCCGTAGTTTCCGGGATTCTTTCAGCTTAAGATTGTGATTGATCAAGTGATAAGTAATGTTATGAGGGGTTTGTTTCATTTTCCTCATGTCTTGAGACGCGCACATATGCTTGTATCGTTCCTACTATCAATCAATCCGTCATACAGAGGCATAATTCAAAAATAATAAAACGAACTTCCCCTTTTAGGTGTTTTGGTCACTGCGTCTCCGATCATTGATGGTCCGACTTTCCGCTTTCAATAAAGAGGGCTTAGCGAAAAGAAAAGGAAAAGAGTGACATCCCTTATGGTCGAGCACTCAAATCGACTCTATCGGTCGAGCACAAACTGTCGTTTCCCTCTCCCTTGTCACTCGCGTGATTCGAATCAATCAAGCTACTTTCCTTTAGTGGATCTATTCCTGCAATTGCGAAAGCGTACCAATATATGATCCTCTATCCGGGGTCACTCTCACTAGAAGTAGGAGCAGCTACGCTATCGTATTTTGACCCTCTCCCGAGAAGAGTCATTGCCTCTTCCATCTATCTTGCGTCGTTCCCGCATTCTATTCTAGTTGGGAGTTTCATTGCAAATAACGCTATCTTTTGCTTAGGGGATAGGCATCTACCTCGAAAGCGAGAAGGTCGGACGCAATCTAATAGTAAAATATCTGTATGATTAAGCCACGGGTCTGATCTAAACGACTTCCATATATCTCTAAGAATCTTAAAAGTTGCTTCATATCTAGTAAAAAGCATTCTATTCATTTCGTCTCCTTCAAAGGAGATACCTGTTTACGGTACCATCGGAAGAGAGAGAAGCTTAAAGTAAGTAGGAGTCGATCGTAGCTTGCTGCTGAAAAACGTAATAGGCTAGCGCGGATCGCTTCCACAACAACTGATACTGAAGTCCACGCAAAATTCGATACCTCAGTTGACGAAAAGAGGGTTGGAAACTGATCCTAGAAAAAAAAAATGTGTAATTGGCAAGAGTCGGATTGAATTAAAGCTCGCAACTACTCATTCTCGTAAGTACCTATTCTTTAGTCTACGGAAGGAGCCTTGACTTCACTCTTTTGTCTCAGTGAAGGCGGAAGAGAAGAGTGAGGGAGACAACATCTAAATCAAAATTCCGTTCCGAGGGGAAGAGTTACGCCTTCGGATCGAAGCCGCTGACAGCGCCTTCACCACTACCAACCACTACATTAGTTATACCATTCCCCAATTGGTTATATGCTGTCTTCTTATATCGTAATAAGTAGCTTTGGTTGTGAGGAAAGAAAGAGGTCATTGCCCTACATGCTCTTGCCTATATCATTATCTCACTAAACCAGAAAGAGATTGGGGTTCCGCAGTGCCGATACTCTACATATTCTTACTAGCCCCTTCTGCTGTCTCTACTATTCCGCTTATCCTGACGCTGAGAAGCTGTCTTCTTAAGGCATACCCGCCTACCTCCATTATTCTGCAATAGTTCTCCTTCAAGATGCTATGCTTGGATGAGCTGTGAGAACGTCTGGAAGTTAAGATTCACCAAGTGTACGCGATACTTGATGGCCCTCCCCTGCTTCTTATGCTCCACCTTGTAGGCATTCCTTGTTTATCTTACTAGCTAACCGAGGAACTGCGTGTCTTGATCGATCATAACGTATTCCTATCTACCTCTCGATCTTTTTTTCTAAGCCTGTACCCGAACTATCTAAACTGAACCTTTTCAATGCATTGTACCGGGCACTACGGTGAGACGTGAAAACACCCCTGCGCATCTTTCACACAGCCAGCCGCCTATTTCTTCTATTCAAAAAGGATCGACGAAGGGCGATATACTAAGCATCTAAGGCGCGTTGAGAAAGCTTTTTTAAGAATGAAAGTACTCACTTCTCTACATTCAACACAGTTAGGAGCGACATCAATTACCTAATTCCCAGGGTGGCAGGCCTCCGCTTTTCTTTTCATTAATGGGTACTTATGCCGCGGGTGAAACTACTGGCTCTGGCTCCGTATATGGATCAATTGAAATGGGTTCCGCCTATACCCCTGCTACTGATGCTGCTGAGCCAACGGGGTCTAAGGCTATGAATTTCAAACTGGAAGGGATCCGGGGCGAGGTACTACCACCCCTGCTTCTGCTGGATCAACTGTATAAAGTTCAATGAAAGAAATTCAATTTTCGAATATTCTTTTCAGATATAAAGAATATTCTATTTATCTTTTTGAAATAGAAAATTTCTTTCAAAGTCTCCATTCTATGGGTATCCCTCACTCTACTTTAAGTAACATGAATTCAACTTTTTCTATTATTAGGCATGATGTGCGTGTTCCCGTTGATAAGTTTACACCACGCGGGAATATTAATTGGAGGATCCCTAGTCTTACTAGTAGTACGCCTTCTACCCGGGTTAGTCCTCACAATATCCGTTACTCTCCGCTGGACCCTAATTATCATAATCCTTTTTCTTTGGGGGCAGCGCTTATACAAAAACAACCCTCCCGTAGTACTGCTTTGAAGGGCTATAAGATAGTGAAAACTACGCCTGGTATGGATAGTCTTTGCATGGGTTCTCTCCGCTCGATCATTTGAATGTTCTCCGTAAAAAATCCTAAGTTGTTTTAATTTACCTGATTCAGGTTTTCAAACGAATTATCTAAAGAAATCTCTATGGGTGGTCTTCGCTCTATTGGCTCACCTTTCGGTGTTAAGCTCTCGAATTCAGTTATATTTCAATCTATGGCTCTAGGTCTTACTGTGTGGTGGGGTTTACTTCCTGAGCATATCATATGGCCGCCTGAGATATTATCTATCTTTGATTCTGATTGCCTGAATCAAGACAGTGTTCCTGCTTTGATAGAGCCGGTATTCGACCCTCTTGATAGAGCTAAAACACTTAAGCACTGTCTTAACGAGTGCAATAAAGCCATGCAGTCTGAGGTTTATAAGGGTGTGGGATCCACAGTGTTCGGTGGTGCTCTTCTATTAGCATGTCTCTTAAGTAATTCCAATTAGTGTGTTCTAAGTTATGATTCGAAGAGGGCTATTCCCCGAAAAATGCCTTTTTTTTTATAAATGTTGGGGTTATAGGTTAT